ACAAAGAAAGATGTCCTTGTCCATAATAGAAAAAATCTCCTCTGATGAACTGTACAATCATTGGGTTTCTACCAACAAACAAAAAAGTAAAAATCTAAACAACGAATTGATAAATAGAATTGAGGCTCTAGACAAAGGATCTATTTATCTGGATATACTTGAAAAAAGGATTAGATTGTGTAATGATGAGACTAAAAAAGAATATTTGCCAAAAATATATGATCCCTTCTTGAATGGGCCACATCGTGGAACAATCAAAAAAAGGTTTTCACCTTTAATCATAAATGAAACTTCGATAGAAAATTTCATAAAACCAAATAAGATTTATGCTATCTTTCTTACTGATACTTATTATCGAGAATTTGAACAAAAAATAGATGTATTTGATAAAAAACCATTATTAACAAAAGTTTCAGAAGACGAAAGAATATATTCAGAAAATGAAACAAAATTTCTAAAATTTTTATTCAATGCAATTTTAATTGACCCTAATGATCAAAAAATAAAAGAAAAATCTATTGGAATAAAAGAAATAAGTAAAAAAGTCCCTCGATGGTCATACAAATTAATCAACGAATTAGAACACCAAGAAGGAGAAAGTGAAGAAGAAGTACCAATAGATCATCAGATTCGTTCAAGAAAAGCCAAACACGTAGTGATTTTTACTGATAACCGGCGAAATACTGATACGAATAATAAGGATACTAATAATCCTGATCAAACAGACGAAGTGGCTTTGATACGCTATTCGCAACAATCGGATTTTCGTCGAGACATAATCAAAGGTTCTATGCGAGCCCAAAGACGTAAAACAGTTATTGGGGAACTCTTTCAAGCAAATGTACATTCCCCACTTTTTTTGGACAGAATAAGCAAATCGCGCCTTTTTTCTTTTGATATCTCCGGACTGATGAAACAAATTTTTAGAAACTGGATAGGAAGGGAAGAAGAATTAAAAATTTTAGATTATACAGAAGAAGAGAAAAAAGAAAGGGAGAAGGACAAAAAAGAAGAGAACAAAAGAAAGGATAAAGCGCAAATAGAAATAGAAGAAACCTGGGATACCATTCCATTTGCTCAAGTAATAAGGGGTTCTATGTTAATAACTCAATCGATTCTTAGAAAATATATTATATTACCTTCATTGATAATAGCTAAAAATATAGGTCGTATATTATTATTGCAACTTCCTGAGTGGTCTGAGGATTTAAAGGAGTGGAATAGAGAAATACACGTTAAATGTACCTATAATGGTGTTCCATTATCAGAAACAGAATTTCCGAAAAATTGGTTAATAGACGGCATTCAGATAAAGATCCTATTTCCTTTCTGTCTGAAACCTTGGCACAGGTCTAAGCCACGATCCTCTCATATAGATCGAATGAAAAAGAAAGCACAAAAATATGATTTTTGTTTTTTAACCGTTTGGGGAATGGAAGCCGAACTTCCTTTTGGTTCTACCCGAAAACAGCCTTCCTTCTTTAAACCCATTTTTAAGAAACTCGAAAAAAAAATTGGAAAGTGGAAAAATAAATATTTTCTAGTTCTAAAAGTTTCAAAAGAAAGAAAAAAAAAATTTCTAAATATCTCAAAAAAAACAAAAAAATGGATTATAAAAGGCATGCTATTTGTAAAAATAATAATAAAAGAACTCTCAAAAGTAAATCCAATTCTATTATTTAGATTAATAAAAGTATATAAATCAAGCGAAACTAAAAAAGAAAAATATTCTATAACCCACAATCGGATAATTCACGAATCCTTTAGTCGAACTCGATCTACAGATTGGACAAATTATTTACTGACAGAAAAAAAAATGAAGGATCTGACTGATAGAACTAGCACAATCAGAAATAAAATAGAAAGAATTACAAAAGATAAAAAAAAAGTTACTCCAAGAATAAATGTTAGTCTTAATAAAACAAGCTATAATGCTAAAAGATTCGAACCACAAAAAAATATTTGGCAAATATTAAAAAGAAAAAATGCTCGATTAATCCGTAAATTACATTATTTTTTAAAATTTTTCACTGAAAGGATATACATAGATATCCTTTTATCTATCATTAATATTTCAACAATTTATATACAACTTTTTCTTGAATCAACAAAAAAAATAATTTCTAAATACATTTACAATAATAAACCAAATAAAGAAAGAATTAATAAAACAAATACAAATAAAATTAACTTTATTTTGACTATAAAAAAGTCACTTTATTATATTAGTAATAAGAATTCGCAGAATTTTTGTGACTTATCCTCCTTGTCACAAGCCTATGTATTTTACAAATTATCACAAACCCAAGTTCTTAACTTGTACAAGTTAAGATCTATTCTTCAATATCATGGAACATCCCTTTTTCTTAAGACTTCGATAAAAGATTATTTTGGAACACAAGGAGTAATTCATTCTGAATTAAGACATAAGAAACTTCGGAATTCTGTAATAAATCAATGGAAAAACTGGTTAAGAGGTCATTATCAATACAATTTATCT